TCACTATATTTCTTACCGGGAACAGGGCCTATCACAAGAATATTTTTTTTATCGGGACGATAACTCTGAAAAGAAAGATTTCCTATCTTTTCTTTCAACTCAGGAGAAATACGGTCGGGCGGCGCTAATTCGAATCCCTCGGGCAAAATAAGAACAGCACCCACATTTAACCCTCCCTTTTTCCCATTACCAAGAACTTGTTTCAGTTGCATATCATAAGGAATTCGAAGAACTGCTTCAAATACAGTATCGGGAAGCACAGTTTGGGGAACTTCAATATCCACGGGCTTATTAGCTAAATGGCAATTGGCACATACAATTCGTCCGGTTGCTTCTCGTGGGTTTTCATAACCCTGCTGCGCAAAAATGGGATATGCATTTGAAATAGATGTCCGAGTTATTACGTATATCATGATCGATACAGAAATCGATCGAATCATCTGTTCCTTTACCCAAGAAAAAGTATTTCTATTTTCCATATCCAATCGCAGATCCCAGAATTTCTACAATAAATTAGATAGGTAGCTAAGCTAATCTAGTTCCCTATACACGAGTCTGTTGTCATTCTACTGCAACAGTTGTACTGGAATGATGAATACCTTGAGCAGGTAGAAATAGAAAGAATTTTGCTAAAATGGAAAAGGGCTTTCTTTCTAAAGGAAGAAAGATGCTAATTTGATTAATATCAGGAAATCGAATGAGTTTATGCTTCACTAATTGAATGATAAATGACTACAAGCGAAGGAGATAGACGGTTTAAAGAAAAAAAGATCCAAAATTTAAAACATGTATCTAGAATCACTGGAAAACTACAAACAAAAATAGTGAAAATTAGCTCATTAGGAGCCCATCCAAGATCGTTGTAGACCCAACGAATTAGTAGTTCCCAACCGCGGGTGGAGTGAAATCCAACAAAAAAATCAGTAACTAAAAGAATCAAAAAAGCTTTTATTGAGTCATTTAAGTTATAGAAGAATTCCTGAACCCAAGAATTCAAAATGACAAGTTCCTCTTTACCCAGAAAAAAAGAACCACTTAGAATAGCCAAACAGATTATATTTGTCGAGAAATGCAAAATGATATGGAGATGATCCTCATTATCTATTTTGACCAATTGTATTATTTCCTTGTGTATTCCTATAGGAGGTTTTTGTACATGTGTCTTCGGTTTCTCTTTTATCATTTCGTCCAAGAGAAAAAGTTCTTCTAATTCTATGAATCTTTCTAGAACCTTTTTCTCTTGAATATCAGTTAAGAGAGTTTCAGATTGCCTGGTATTCCACCAATTCTTAATCCAAAGTTCCAGACATTTGTTAAAAGAGAAAGAGACTCCCCAGGGCAAAAGTACGATAAATACAAGATATAGGAAAGAAGGCAATGCTTTCTTTTTTTTCATTTTTGATCTGTAAATTGAGTTGTTAATGAATCTGCTTCATTCGCTGACTCTATTTCATTCGCTGACTCTATATGATATTTCTTTTTATTTGAAGCAAAAATTCTATAACAAGGTTTGAGACCTTGTATCTATTCCTCTTTTTTGTATACTAGTGGAATTTCATTGCATTGGGTTCTTTCTTAGATCTAGATGGAGTGGAATAGAGAAATAGAATAAAAAAAAAAGCCCTTTCAGATGAAAATGGAAGAATATTATGCCATATATCTCACTTGGACAAAACAAATTAGAAGCAATTTTCTCTTATCCTCGTTTGTTCCTTTCTTTAGATAAATACTCAAAAATCTCCTTACAATAACGAATCCAATTCATTCAATTCATTTCAAAAATTCAAAAAAATTAAATCGGTATTCAAAATACTTCAATTGGTACGCGCAAGAAATAGGCCAATTCGGCAGCTTTTTGTTCAATTTCTCGTGGAGTAAAAAACTTCTCATCAGTACGAGTCAAGGGAATGACCCCCTGGCCCCGGATTTCCATATAAAGGATACGACGAGGATAAAGACCCTCTTTAACCTGAATTCTAATTGATTGGATATCCCGCATAAGGAATCGAAGGAAGACGCGACGTTTTATTCCAGGGAATCCCCAACGAAAAATGCACACTATTCCCTCTTTTCTATCGAATCGGTCATAACCACTGCCTACATTCCACAAAATAGTGCACCACAAGTAGGAGCTAATGAATAGGCCCGCGATTCCGTAGAAAGACATCACGACCCCCTGTGGAAAAAAAAGAATTTGTTGAGATGGAAGTACAGATATCATATTCTTACCAAGATAACTGGAAGCCCCAACCGATAAAAATCCTAGTGAACCTAGAAAAAGAATACAGGCCCAGAAAAAATTACCTCTTTTTCGAGAACCTTTTAGAAGTTCTATCCATATGTGTTCTGATCGCCAATTCATATTAGATATACTAAATCCAGCAGCGGTCGATTGAAATTGAGAGAATAAGCTAAATGATTTTGACTTTACTTTTTTTGATTCTGAAATCGCCTTCAGTAACTAGTACTCCTGTGAAATAATTGGTTAGATACATTGACTTTCTATTCAAAAAATATCTGTTGATCTACTTAAAATAAAACTTGCTATACCCGGCTCCGCATATGCATGCATTTATGCTCGTAGCCTATATCCGCATCCATAGCCGTTTTTCATTTGTGTGTAGAAAGAGCCACATACCCTACCATATTATATTACTTACACTAAAAAATATCTGTATTATGATCCTGCGTGGAAATACATTGAGAAAATTCGGCCCCATCGGTTCTAGACAATCTTATTTTTCTGCACATAAAGAAATAAAGAAGCCATTGCAATTGCCGGAAATACTAAGCCTACTAAAGGCACGAAAATAGAAGGTAAGTTAAAATCCGTCATAGAATAGGTGTCTCAATTCAAATTTACTATTTCTATCTATTCGAAAAATATCTTAGGATTCTTATAATATAATTAAGTATATCTATTATAAGGAATATTGACTATTGTATTTTTTAGTTTGCAAAATAAAGATTTTTTATAGAATACTATAGAATACTTTAGTATTCTATAAAAAAAAATGAATGGAATGGATAATAAGAAAATTGCAAAAAAGGAGATTAAAAAGATTTGATTTTTCTTTTCCCGTCCTCATGGCCTTTCTATCCTTCTAATCGAACTTGAAATTGGATTCAAAAGAAAGCGATTGTGAAAATGAAATACCTCTTTCAGAATACCCTTTAAAAAAGGTCTCAGTACGACTTTTAGTCGAATGCGCCCATTTCGAATCCTAAATCAGTTTCGTCTACCTACTTCCACATGCAATACTTCTTCAACCACTCTCGGACCCCCACAAACGCAAGATGCGCGTCAGGTTTTGAAATAAGGATATCCCCCAACCCCAGTATACCGAAACTCGCTCTTATCCTATCCCACCGGTTGTAAGGATTCATACATAGGGCTTTTTAGTTGATTGATAGTGCCGTAAAGTTGAAGCTTTTTTAGACTTTTTTATTAAGCTGTAATTTCCTTCCTGCATACGTGCTCCTCTATCCTCTAGAAGCTCATACAATAATGCGCGGTAAAGGCGGAAAAATAGCATACTCAATCAAAATCAAAGGGCAAATTCTCTTACCTACTACAGATCTCATACTACCCCCTTAGACTTTTTAAGGCGATATACCACCCAAAGGGTATGAAAATGCCGGGTGGAGTTAGCTTTTCGACGAAAACCCGTCCCGTGCAGCGAAGTCCTGTTAGTAAGACCCCGCGCAAGACACAAGAATGGATTATAGAAGAATATTATTCCGAATACTCCTCCGGACGCGTATAGTAGCATTGCGATTCCTAATCTTTTTTCATTGATTCTTTCCCAATAAATAAAGACTTTTTCTGTAAATACTGCGTATTTGATTCCATTATCATATGATAATACTATATTTGTATTTATTTATTGTATTATACCTTTATATATTCTAAATATATAGAATAGAGGAATCTCGATTTGTCAAGTCTCATGATCGTATCAAGATCTATTTTTATTCGGCTCAATCTTTTTTTTAAGATTGAGCCGAGTTTAATTGCAATCAATTAGAAGAATAAAGAAGAATTACTGCATTTCGTAACTGCTTTTTTCTCTTTCTATTTCGCTTCTTTTTTATTTAGACCTTCTTTATATCTAGTTTTATCTACTTATCTATAGTATCTACCGGCTCGAACTCAAATTTGATCGCCTTCCATATTTCACAAGCTGCGGCTAGTTCAGGACTCCATTTGCAAGCTGCTCGGATAATTTCATTACCTTCACGAGCAAGATCGCGCCCTTCGTTACGAGCTTGTACACAAGCTTCTAAAGCCACCCGATTAGCTACTGCACCAGGTGCATTTCCCCAAGGATGTCCTAAAGTTCCTCCACCAAATTGTAATACGGAATCATCTCCAAAGATTTCGGTCAGAGCTGGCATATGCCAAACATGAATACCCCCTGAAGCCACCGGTATAACACCTGGCATAGATACCCAGTCCTGAGTGAAAAAGATACCGCGAGCACGATCTTTTTCAATAAAATCATCGCGCAATAAATCAACAAAACCTAAAGTCATTTCGCGTTCCCCTTCTAACTTACCTACTACTGTACCGGCGTGGACATGATCTCCCCCAGACATACGCAATGCTTTAGCTAATACACGAAAATGCATACCATGATTTTTCTGTCTATCAATAACTGCATGCATTGCCCGGTGAATGTGAAGAAGTAGGCCATTGTCGCGGCAATAATGAGCCAAAGTAGTATTTGCGGTGAATCCCCCAGTTAAGTAGTCATGCATTACAATAGGAACCCCTAATTCCCTCGCAAATATAGCTCTCTTCATCATTTCTTCGCATGTACCTGCAGTCGCATTCAAGTAATGCCCCTTGATTTCACCGGTTTCGGCCTGTGATTTATAAATTGCTTCGGCACAAAAGACAAAACGGTCCCTCCAGCGCATAAATGGTTGTGAGTTTACGTTTTCATCATCTTTGGTAAAATCAAGTCCACCGCGTAGACACTCATAACACGCTCTACCGTAATTTTTTGCGGATAATCCCAATTTTGGTTTAATAGTACATCCCAAAAAAGGACGGCCGTACTTGTTCAACTTATCCCTTTCAACTTGGATACCATGAGGCGGACCTTGGAAAGTTTTTGAATAAGTAGGGGGAATTCGCAGATCCTCCAGACGTAGAGCGCGTAGGGCTTTGAAACCAAATACGTTACCCACAATGGAAGTAAACATGTTAGTAACAGAACCCTCTTCAAATAGGTCTAATGGATAAGCTACATAAGCGATAAATTGATTTTCCTCCCCAACAACGGGCTCGATGTGATAGCATCGCCCTTTGTAACGATCAAGACTGGTAAGTCCATCAGTCCAAACAGTTGTCCATGTACCAGTAGAAGATTCGGCAGCTACTGCAGCCCCTGCTTCTTCGGGCGGAACCCCGGGCTGAGGAGTTACTCGGAATGCTGCCAAGATATCAGTATCCTTGGTTTCATACTCCGGGGTGTAATAAGTCAATTTATAATCCTTAACACCAGCTTTAAATCCAACACTTGCTTTAGTTTCTGTTTGTGGTGACATAAGTCCCTCCCTACAACTCATGAATTAAGAATTCTCACAACGACAGGGTCTACTCGATATGGATTAGGCGTAAATGAAACCTTTGCAAAAATCTTTTAAAACAAAAAGGGTATTCAATTAATATCAACTCATTAAAGAAAATGGAGGGCATGCTTAAGTTAATGAATATGTTTCATTCATATATAATGCGTACACCCTGTGTATGTTCTATCCTATAGGAATTCTACTATAGGAATTCGATAGGAATTGAGTTGTTGTTATGGTAAGTTAACATGGTTCGTTATTAAACCATGGATTTGATTCACCAAATCCATCATTATTGTATACTCTTTGATAGATATAGCGCAACCCAAATCAATCCCTAATCCTTATTTTACAAGTTCTTAATAGGCCCCTTTCTTATTTTGAATGTAAATACCTAAATACTAAGAAAATTCTCTGTTGACAGCAATCTATGCTTCACAGTAGTATATATTTTGTATATCGAAGTCCTAGATAGGAAAGTAGAGTAGGGACAGATCCTCCACAAAAGGCGAAATGTATATGAAAAAAAAGATTGATTGAACTTTCCAACGGACTCATTCCATGAGTAAACGATTGAATGGGATTCGCTTGGGCAACGAAATCAAGTCCTCGTCCCCCTTTCTCTCTTATTGAATTAACTAATTCATTTCCTTTTGACTTTTGGATTTTTGGCTATTTTTTTGGATTTGATTTGGCATTATTCAACAAGAAAAAATTCGACAAATTCCTTTTTTTTTTGAAAATTATGTGATAATTATGAGAACCAATCCTACTACTTCTCGTCCCGGGGTTTCCACAATTGAAGAAAAAAGCATAGGGCGTATCGATCAAATTATTGGACCCGTGCTGGATATCACTTTTCCCCCGGGCAAGTTACCTTATATTTATAACGCTTTGGTAGTCAAGAGTAGAGACACTGCCGGTAAGCAAATTAATGTGACTTGTGAGGTACAACAATTATTAGGAAATAATCGAGTTAGAGCTGTAGCTATGAGTGCTACAGACGGGTTGATGAGAGGATTGGAAGTGATTGACACGGGAGCTCCTCTCAGTGTTCCAGTCGGTGGAGCTACTCTCGGACGAATTTTCAACGTTCTTGGGGAACCTATTGACAATTTGGGTCCTGTAGATATTAATGCAACATTCCCTATTCATAGATCTGCGCCTGCCTTTATCGAGCTAGATACGAAATTATCCATCTTTGAAACAGGTATTAAGGTGGTCGATCTTTTAGCTCCTTATCGACGTGGAGGAAAAATAGGACTATTTGGGGGGGCTGGAGTAGGTAAAACAGTACTCATCATGGAATTAATCAACAACATTGCTAAAGCTCATGGAGGCGTATCCGTATTTGGCGGAGTAGGGGAACGGACTCGTGAAGGAAATGATCTTTATATGGAAATGAAGGAATCCGGAGTAATTAATGAAAAAAATTTGGAGGAATCAAAGGTAGCTCTAGTCTATGGTCAAATGAATGAACCGCCGGGAGCTCGTATGAGAGTTGGTTTAACTGCCCTAACTATGGCAGAATATTTCCGAGATGTTAATAAGCAAGACGTGCTTCTATTCATCGATAATATCTTTCGTTTTGTTCAAGCAGGATCGGAGGTATCCGCCTTATTAGGGAGAATGCCCTCCGCAGTGGGTTATCAACCTACTCTTAGTACAGAAATGGGTTCTTTGCAAGAAAGAATTGCTTCTACAAAAAAGGGATCCATAACTTCGATCCAAGCAGTTTATGTACCTGCGGACGATTTGACCGACCCTGCTCCTGCCACAACATTTGCACATTTGGATGCTACTACCGTACTTTCCAGAGGATTAGCTTCCAAGGGTATTTATCCAGCAGTAGATCCTTTAGATTCAACCTCAACTATGTTACAGCCTCGGATCGTTGGCAACGAACATTATGAAACTGCGCAAAGAGTTAAGGAAACTTTACAACGTTACAAAGAACTTCAGGACATTATCGCAATTCTTGGGTTGGATGAATTATCAGAGGAGGATCGTTTAACTGTAGCAAGAGCACGAAAAATTGAACGTTTCTTATCACAACCGTTCTTTGTGGCAGAAGTTTTTACCGGTTCTGCAGGAAAGTATGTTGGTCTTGCAGAAACAATTAGGGGATTTCAACTAATCCTTTCCGGAGAATTAGACGGCCTACCCGAACAAGCTTTTTATTTGGTGGGTAACATCGATGAAGCTAGCACGAAAGCTATAAACTTAGAAGAGGAGAACAAATTGAAGAAATGAAATTAAATCTTTATGTACTAACTCCTAAGCGAATTATTTGGGATTGTGAAGTGAAAGAAATCATTTTATCTACTAATAGTGGCCAAATTGGCGTATTACCAAACCACGCCCCCATTAACACAGCTGTAGATATGGGTCCTTTGAGAATACGCCTCCTCAACGACCAATGGTTAACGGCGGTTCTGTGGAGCGGTTTTGCGAGAATAGTTAATAATGAGATCATCATTTTAGGAAATGATGCGGAACTGGGTAGTGACATTGATCCGGAAGAAGCTCAACAGGCACTTGAAATAGCCGAAGCTAACTTGAGTAGAGCTGAGGGTACGAAAGAGTTGGTTGAAGCGAAGCTAGCTCTCAGACGAGCTAGGATACGAGTCGAGGCTATCAATTGGATTCCCCCATCCAATTGAATACAATCCAATGGTTTAGTTGATACAAAGAAAAAGGGAAGAGGGGTAGAAAAAGTTATTAGATAGCGAAGCGAAGTAAGTCCAATGCTATCTAGTAATTTTTCTACCTACCTACCTACTATTGGATTTGAACCAATGACTCCCGCCGTATGAAAGCAATACTCTAACCACTGAGTTAAGTAGGCAATTTATCACCACAAAGGAAGACCCATTACTTCGATCGATTATAGATCGAATCCTTTTTATAAGCAATACTGCTCCGTTATTGGTATGTTATATAGTAAACAGATCAAAGGGATATCCTCTGGCATTAGAGAATATTCATCTTGACAAGAAATTATCTATATGTTAAGATATCTCTGACAAGGGCTATAGCTCAGTTCGGTAGAGCAACTCGCTTACACGTGCGCCAATGCTTTTCAAGGGAGCTTATTATGCAATGAACATAATTGATCTTATTGCAAAATCAATGTCTTACTTCATAGATTCGAGAGAATAGGAGAACAGTAGCCTGACAAACAGTCGGTTCAGTCCGATTCAGGTGCCAATTCAGGTGCCTAATCAAATAGAACCCTTATTGATTTGCTAGTTGATAAGGTAAATATCCAGCCCACTAAATGCTAGGCGTAATGAGGATAAGGGCCTCCAAAAAACTTCTTTTCGTTCTATGAACTTTAAGGTGTATGAAGTCTCATAGTCAACTCTTGCAGCGGAACGATAGAGACTCCATTTCACTTAGGTTGATTTAATTTAGGCCGGAGGCAGACCTAAGTCAAGGTAATCCTCCTTTGAAACACTTTGGTATTGCTCCTAGATAGATCATAATACAAATAATCAATCAGAGCACAGGGAGCCATCTCATTATCTTTCCGTAAAGAAAAACTATGGTGGACTAACTGATCTTTACATCAGTTGATGAAAGAGCCCAATGCAAAAAAATGCATGTTGGGTCTTTGAAACAGTTCGAATCATTTCGATAATAATCCGTTTGATCTGTTTTACCGAGAAGGTCTACGGTTCGAATCCGTATAGCCCTAATATGTCCTTTTTTTAGATTTTAGGATAGAGATCCTATGTTTCCTTTAGTATAGTTTTCATTTCCTCATTAGTACTTGTTTATAGACTGGACGGTCGCTTGCGCCATAGAATAGAGATAAAAGCATTACCACAGGCTCATTCATCGAAAATCTTAGAGACAGGAAAAGAAAAACGAATTTCTATCAAATCAATAGAAGGAAGGATCCCTTACCTGATTTGAATTCCATCCTCCTTCAAATAGGATATGCTCTAAGTCCCTAGACTTCCCTATAATAACTGCAATGATTTTCTCCATCTTGCGAATTCCTACTTTGTTTGAAGTATATTACTTTGCTTATATATACATTATCTAAATCGATCTACTTTCTATAAAATAGAAAAATTGAAATAAAATCCAAAAATAAAGAAAGAGTAAATAAGAAAACAGAATATTCTGTCTCATAGTTCTGAAATAGAGTTCTTTATTTTTATAGTATTACTCCTCATTAGGCTGCATACATTAGTCATCCTATCTTAATTAGGTTCTAATTATAAATAGAATGGAAATCAAAAAGAAAGGGAGTCGGGATTCCATTGGATGAATCTTTAAAGAAGACAGGGCACAGAGGAAACAAAGGCTAAACTAAGTGCTTTGATTTGAGCAAAACGGATTCTTGTTTCACCGAGGAAAAGAGAGAAGTTCTGGATAAATTGACAACGCTGACTTGAATTGACTAATT